GGCTCATTACTTCAATTCAATGGAGATAATGAAAAATCATTTAATCTTTTTAGTTGGAACTTTCGGTGGTTCTCTAAAAAAAATAGCGAAAAAGATTATCCCTAGAGTCGAGACTAATAGAAATGTATAAACCAATGCTTCCATAGATTCGTCGTGGTTTACAATTATAGCTTCCATACCTGTTTATATGGGATTATCTACCCAATAAAAAAAAGGCACTGATTCAAATAAAAATTGATCGGGTATCAGAGTTAAAATTAAAAAAAGAAAAAAAGGCGAAAAATACGAAAGCAATGTTGTATCAGTATCAGACTGTTTGTCTTTTTGTAGTTGGATCTCCAAGTTTTTGGAATGCTCCAAATTCTACTTGAGCATCCAAATCTGGGTCAATACCAGCAAAAACATCTCTGAACAAGGTTCTAGACCCATGCCAGATGTGTCCGAAGAAGAAGAGTAGGGCAAAGGAAGCATGTCCAAAAGTAAACCAACCCCTTGGACTACTACGAAAAACACCATCAGATTTCAAAGTAGCACGATCTAATTCAAAAATTTCACCCAATTGAGCGCGTCTAGCATATTTTTTGACAGTAGCAGGATCACTATAACTGACCCCATTGAGTTCGCCCCCATAGAACTCAACAGTTACACCTACTTGTTCCACGCTATACTTTGATTCTGCTCTTCTAAAAGGAACGTCGGCTCGAACAATTCCGTCGCCATCTATCAAAACAACAGGAAATGTTTCAAAAAAGGTAGGCATACGACGTACAAAGAGTTCGCGCCCTTCTTTATCTCGAAATATAGGGTGTCCTAACCATCCAACAGCTATTCCATCTCCGTTATCCATTGAGCCTGCTCTGAATAATCCTCCTTTTGCCGGATTATTGCCAATATAATCATAAAATGCTAATTTCTCAGGAATTTTAGCCCAAGCTTCTGATAAACTTTGATTTTCGCCTAGTCCAGCACTAACTCTTCGATATATTTCTTGCTGAAAGTATCCCTGATCCCATTGATAACGAGTGGGACCAAATAATTCGATCGGGGTAGTTGCGGAACCATACCACATAGTTCCGGCAACAACAAAAGCTGCAAAAAAGACAGCAGCGATACTGCTGGAAAGGACAGTTTCAATATTCCCCATACGTAATCCTTTGTATAGACGTTGGGGCGGGCGGACACTAAGATGGAATAGGCCTGCTAATATACCCAATGTCCCTGCTGCAATATGATGAGAGGCGATTCCTCCCGGAACAAAAGGATCAAAACCTTCTACGCCCCATGCTGGATTTACAGATTGTACTTTTCCGGTTAGTCCATACGGATCGGACACCCATATTCCAGGACCATACAAGCCTGTTACATGAAACGCGCCAAAACCAAAACAAGCTACCCCGGAAAGAAATAGATGAATTCCAAAAATCTTAGGCAAATCCAAAGAAGGTTTTCCTGTACGTTCATCAGAAAATATTTCTAAGTCCCAATAGACCCAATGCCAAATAGCTGCCAAAAAGCACAAACCAGAAAACACAATATGTGCTCCGGCCACACCTTCGTAACTCCAAATACCAGGATCTGTTATAGTCCCTCCTGTAATACTCCAACCGCCCCATGAATTGGTTATTCCTAAACGAGTCATGAAAGGTATAACAAACATACCCTGTCTCCACATTGGATCAAGAACGGGGTCAGAGGGATCAAAAACTGCTAACTCATATAGAGCCATCGAACCGGCCCAACCAGCAACTAAAGCTGTATGCATTATATGGACAGAAATCAACCGACCAGGATCATTCAATACAACAGTATGAACACGATACCAAGGCAAACCCATGGAAATACCCCTTTATCAAAGAAAAATAGACACTATGTAACTTTATTGCATTGGAAAAGATTCTGGCTATGGAATGAACCCCCTTGTTCCGAAATAACCCATGGAACAATGATTAATCTGAATTCTATTCTGTTGGTAATAATGGAAAATTTATATTTGTAGGAAGAAAGAGAAGCAGATCTATTCTATACCCGATAAGTACCAATACGCAATGGGGAGGTTGATACTCTTTTATATGAGCGAAGGCCTTCATACTTGTTCATCATTGTAAGGCTATATTCATAAAAATTTTATTTTATTCATTTTGTCTCCTTTTATGAACTTTTCTAATCTATTCAAAAAATATCATAAAGGTTGATATTATGAAGACAATAACCCCATTCTTTATTACGTTTCCACATCAAAGTGAAATAGAGTACTTAATTCTTTTTTATTTTAGTTAATGCCTATTGGTGTTCCAAAAGTACCCTTCCGAAGTCCTGGAGAGGAAGATGCATCTTGGGTTGACGTATAGTGCGACTTGTCAGATCGATTGGGTCATATGGGATTTCCCCGTTCTCTCTCCCGATCGAGATATCCTTCCCTTCGCCCAAAAAAGATAGATTGAATCATGAAAAATTTGGAGCGTGAAGTGCAATCAGATTAATTTTTGAGTTTTAGGGGAATTCATATTCTAAAATTAGAATAATTTATGGTTGGCTTGGTTGGACCAATAAATTGAAGTATCCAGGCTCCGTTTTTAAAAATCCCAATTGATAATAAATATATCAATGATTCTTGCTTATATGCTAAATTCTTTCTTATTACTATTGAAATTATAAAGAGAATAGATATAAGTAAAGATCTCAAACTGAATCATTCAAATAGAAAAAGATGATGAATACGTTAAATACTAAATTTGGCTGAAAGACGTGGAATGAATTCAAGAGTAAAAATGTGGTATTATAAGTATTTGTCCTATATGTACAAATCGAAATCGGTCCGATTTTTACCCGGAGTAGAGCAGAAACCTAAAATAATTAAATAGGCCCATTCAAGAACAAGAAAATGACATCGGGATTTGATCTCGATGAAAAACTACATCAATGAGAAGTTAGTTCGATAAGTTTAGTGAATTCTTTTTTCTTATACTATTTATTATTACTAATTACTAGAATTTAAAAATAGAAGAAAAATCCCTTTCATTATCATTAGAAGTTATAAATAGAAATAACTGCTATGAAAAAATAAAGAGGGACGGAATCTACACATTGATTTTTTTCATTTTAACATTTTATTTTGAACCGTATGCATCAAAAGATGCCTGTACGGTTCTTAAGGGATACAAATTAACCCTAATCAACCGACTTTATCGAGAAAGATTACTTTTTTTAGGCCAAGAGGTTGATAGCGAGATCTCAAATCAACTTATTGGTCTTATGGTATATCTCAGTATAGAGAATGATACCGAGGATTTGTATTTGTTTATAAATTCTCCTGGCGGATGGGTAATACCTGGAGTAGCTATTTATGATACTATGCAATTTGTGCGACCCGATGTACATACAATATGCATGGGATTAGCCGCTTCAATGGGATCTTTTATTCTGGTCGGAGGAGAAATTACCAAACGTTTAGCATTCCCTCACGCTTGGCGCCAATGAGTTTTTTATTTGAGAAAAAAAATAAGACTATGCCTTCGCTTCGCCATATCAAATATGAAATGAATATTAAGTAATAATAGCATGGCACTTTGAATTCGATATGATAAAATTTTGTATTTTTTTTTTCAAAAAATTAGATTATGTATCGAGAGAGTAGTATGAGATTAAAGGGTATTTCTGATTTGATTTATCCGGAGTACGTTTCAGCGTCACAAACTTTTTGTTTTCATACCAAAAGGCTCTTCCTTTTAAATTGATGTTTGAAAGAGTCAAACAAAATTATTTTTTCTTATTTGTTTTCGGATCAAAAAGAAACTTTGGGATTGCTGAATTACAGACGAGATTAATATATAAAGCAACGGAGCCATCATAGTATTTTTTAATTCCTACAAAAAAAAGAAGGGTGGTAATTGGATAATTTACTTAATCGGGATCTGATCGATCCTACTTTGCTCTTACCTCAATGGAAGATAAAAGTAAATCCCATTGTAGAGCCGTATGCAATACGCAAAATATGATATGCACGTACGGTTGCTCAATTATATCCTTTTTTCTTTTGCTTTTCTCTCGCATGCCTAATGAGGCGAAGAGAAAAGAATCGTTTTTATGTTCTATACATCAGGGTAATGATTCATCAACCTGCTAGTTCTTTTTATGAGGCACAAACAGGAGAATTTGTCCTGGAAGCGGAAGAACTATTGAAACTGCGCGAAACCCTCACAAGGGTTTATGTACAAAGAACGGGGAAACCCTTATGGGTTGTATCCGAAGATATGGAAAGGGATATTTTCATGTCAGCAACAGAAGCCCAAGCTCATGGAATTGTCGATCTTGTAGCGGTTGAATAACAATGAAAATGGTTAAATCCACGATTTGAGTTGAGAGTTTCTTTTCTTATACTGGGTTTCATATTTTCATATTCTATTAAATTAATTCGATATGGTTCATAATCATCTGGTTAGGATTGATCTAAACCAGTCCATTATGTAATAAATGATTCAGCATGCCAACTATTAAACAACTTATTAGAAACGCAAGACAGCCAATCAGAAATGTCACGAAATCCCCCGCCCTGCGGGGGTGTCCTCAGCGCCGAGGAACATGTACTAGGGTGTATGTGTGACTCGTTCAGATTATGAGCTGGAACAAAAAACAAATAATTTTTCAGTATCAATAATCAATACCCAGTAAATAAGCTAAAATGGAAGAACTCCAATCACTATCTAAAAAAAAATCTACCATCTATTGGGTATGAAATTTATGGTTTCTCTTGGTGTAAATCCAATCAGCTCCATTTAAGATAAGAAGCAATATCCCATTGGTAGCAAATGTTATCCATTAAGCGGGATAAATCCTATTTCTTTGTATTATGCTCCCATTCTTGCAAAACAAAACGGACTAACAGGGTCAGCTATTCAGAGCTAACCTTCAAAATTAAATACCGTTACTGTATAGGGAGATCTCATTGTGAAAGACCTATTACTGGATAATTTATGGGTAGAGCCAAAGAGGTTGAACTGTACAAGTTACCAATAAGATTGACCAAATGAAGTAAAGAGCTCCGGTGTATAGAGAGGACCTCACCGTTTAATAAGTAACCATAGAAACGAAGGAACCCACTATTTCTTTATTCATCTGATACCTAATATCAATGAACTTTTTCGTTTTGAGCCTAGAAAAAGAAAAAATTGTGGCCAGGAAGGTTATAGTAGCAAAAGCCATTGGAATTTTTTTTTTATACATTGGAAAAATAAGTTTTGTTATTCATAGACCAGGAACGGAGAAAAGAATAACTCAAAGAAAAAAAACTCGATTAGTTATTCATAAAAGTTTAATTTATTAAATGACTAGAGTTAAACGCGGATATATAGCTCGAAGACGTAGAAAAAAAATTCGTTTATTTGCATCAAGCTTTCGGGGGGCTCATTCAAGACTTACTCGAACTATTGTTCAACAGAAAATAAGAGCTTTGGTTTCGGCTCATAGGGATAGAAATCGGCAAAAGCGAGATTTTCGTCGTTTGTGGATCACTCGGATAAACGCAGTAATTCGCGAGAGGGGTATATACTATAAGTATAGTGTTTTTATAAATGATCTGTACAAGAGAAAGTTGCTTCTTAATCGTAAAATACTTGCACAAATAGCTATATTAAATAGGAAATGTCTTCATATGATTTCCAATGAGATTCTAAAAAAAGAAGATTGGAAAGAATCTCCCGAAATGATTTAAAAAAGTTCCCCGGAGAATGAACTCCGGGAATATAAAGTAGAAATTAGTCTAATAAAATACGAGAATTTAGTCAGAGCCCATTGAATTCATCAATTCAATAAAAAAATATGGATTCTCCATGATTTTTTTTTTACGACACGACAGGATTCTAGGATTTTGCGATTTCGAAAAAACCATCCATCTGGATTGGAGTTCAGATTAGAATTTGGATTCAATTGAATAAAGAGTAAGCCTATTTAATTTTGGTTCTAAAACCTGTAGTTCTAGCGATCGACTCGGCTCTTTCAAATTGTTTTTCATTATTAAGAAAAGGTAACGAAGATAAAATACGAGCTTGTTTTATAGCAATAGTAATTAATCGTTGTTGTTTCAAGGTCAATCTATTCACTCGCCTAGATAATATTTTTCCTTGTTCACTAATAAATCGACTAATTAAACTCATGTTTCTATAATCAATTTGATCCCCCGATCCAATCGGGGGCAAACGCCTGCGAAATGATCGCTTAGATTTAAGAAAGGGTCGCTTGGATTTATCCATGGTTTTTTAGTTTCTTTTTTATTCTTTATTTTATATTATATTGATTTTTCTTCTTGAAATTCTAATAAATAGAATTCGAATTATTTTGTGTTTATTTATATTTTATATATAGGGCTTCTTTAGAAGATATTTTCTATTTATATCTATCTATATAATATAAATAATAAAAATATTTTTATTATCTATATTATTTTTTATCTTTCGACTAAATATTCAATTTTTTTGATTTTTATCTATTATCTAATTTAAATTATTTATAGATAAAGATATCTAATAACCCATATTCGATTTCTATCGATATCTAGATCTATTACTATTAATTAGAGATAACATATATCTATATCTAATATAAATATATGTATAATATATAAATTCTATATAGATATAGAAATTATATCAAGAATGTATGTTCGTTTGTCTTGTTCCTTCATAGATAAGCCTTCGTTCTAGTTGATTTATTTTTTTATTTCTCCATGAATTGTATGTTTATGACAATAGGCACAAAATTTTCTTAATTCCAATCGACTAGGGGTATTGTGTCGATTCTTCTGAGTAATATATCTGGAAATACCCCTTGATTTCTTATTAAGATTCTTTCGGACACAACTAGTACATTCCAAAATAACTCTAACTCGGACATCTTTACCCTTGGCCATGAACCTCCTTTGGATTTGTTATCGAAACAACTCTTATATTTTCGACCGGAAGCGAAGAGAAAGGACAAAAAGGAATTTATAATAAAAAATACCAGAAAAAATATTTCGTTGTAAACAATAGAGTAATAAAGAAATAGTAAATAACTCTAAATATTTATAACTAGATTTCGAATCACAGTACACTATTTCAATTAAGTATCTTGTATGAGACGTTTGCCCCTAAACCGATCTTTTCATTCCCGCTCTCCTTCTTTTTTTTTTGGCTGAAAGTGAATCCACTTTTTTATTTGAGAATAAAAAAGAGAAAGAAGGGGAAGAAGGATTAGTCACAGATAGTGAATTCTCTCCCTAATCTTCCTTACCCCCTTCCCATGTCAATAATCAATAACTAGAAAGAAAAAAAGGGGAATGTCAACGCATCCGGGAAAAAACGATTGATTTCTATCAATAGGCCTGCTAAAGATACGAACCATAGAGTACTTAATACCGGTGCCACGGAGAGATATGTTTTTAGATCTCGCATTGAAAATCCTCCTTCTTGAGCTCTGTATTTTAATACATAAATGTAATACATATATGCTATATGATCAGATACATAT